CCCCATATTATATCAGCATCTTTTTTGGTTTTTCGGTCATCCAGAGGTCTATATTCTCATTCTGCCTGGATTCGGTATCATAAGTCATATCGTTTCTACTTTTTCGGGAAAACCGGTCTTCGGGTATCTAGGCATGGTTTATGCCATGATCAGTATAGGTGTTCTTGGATTTCTTGTTTGGGCTCATCATATGTTTACTGTGGGCTTAGACGTTGATACCCGTGCTTACTTCACCGCAGCTACCATGATCATAGCGGTACCCACTGGAATTAAAATCTTTAGTTGGATCGCTACCATGTGGGGGGGTTCGATACAATACAAAACACCCATGTTATTTGCTGTAGGGTTCATCTTTTTGTTCACCATAGGAGGACTCACTGGAATAGTCCTGGCGAATTCTGGGCTAGACATTGCTCTACATGATACTTATTATGTGGTTGCACATTTCCATTATGTACTTTCTATGGGAGCCGTTTTTGCTTTATTTGCAGGATTTTACTATTGGGTGGGCAAAATCTTTGGTCGAACATACCCTGAAACTTTAGGTCAAATCCATTTTTGGATCACTTTTTTCGGGGTTAATCTGACCTTCTTCCCCATGCATTTTTTAGGGCTTTCGGGTATGCCACGTCGCATTCCAGATTATCCAGATGCTTACGCAGGATGGAATGCCCTTAGCAGTTTTGGCTCTTATATCTCCGTAGTTGGGATTTGTTCTTTCTTCGTGGTCGTAACAATCACTTTAAGCAGTGGAAAGAACAAAAGATGTGCTCCAAGTCCTTGGGCTGTTGAAGAGAATTCAACCACACTGGAATGGATGGTACAAAGTCCTCCAGCTTTTCACACTTTTGGAGAACTTCCAGCTATTAAGGAGACGAAAAGCTAAAGTCAAAGAACACTTTCTCAAATTCAAGAGACGAAAAGAAACTAAGAACCTAACAGAACTTTTCGTTTTTCTTATTTCTTTTAAAGATGCTTTCCCCACTACTCCTATTGATATTGATAGGACGACTGCTACTTTCAAATACAATAAAGATAGCTATTTCTTTCTCCTAGTGACTACTCCGAGTAAAGACTACTGACCTTAACCCGAAAACGGGATTGGGGATATATATCAATATATTATATAGAAAGGCTTCCTCTTCCCCTTATTCTTTAAAGCAGTCTGACTCTTCCAATTTGTAGAGTTGGGCAGGCGAAGAACTAGGGAAAGAGACTGCCTTACTTGACTACCACCGACTGGCTTGCCCGGAATACCAGGACTGATACCGACAGACTGCTTTCAACCGCTTTGCTACTAGTTCGCTTGGAATGAACCCTTACTGCACTGCTCCCCTTCTAGAGATCGGAGTAGTCCGGGAGAATCCCCTGTCACTTTGGTACCCCCTGGTTGTAACTTGTACTTATTCCATTTATATGCAATTTACTTTTTTTTTGTTTTTCTGAATTCTGTTCTTGTGTTTAAGTCCTCTTCAGTGAGGCAGAGTGGAATCCATTTTAGGAGGAAAATCCCTTGCTTCCCTACAAGCTTGATTAGAAGTTAGAAAAGGTCTATCAAGGGCATAGAAAGGTCAGTCATCAATCGGACTTCTCACCCGATAAGTCCTCTCTCTTCCTTCAAACAATCTTATCCAAGACTTCTCTTTCAGTAATAGTTGGAGTCAGAGTTTCTACTTTATCCCATTAATAACCCTTTGTAGAACTACTAAAGAACCTGAAAGCAAGATCAAGCAAGTCAGCACCAGCGCTAGCGTAGGGGCTGACCTATAAAGGTACCTGTAATTGAGCCCTCGGCGTATGAGAGGACCATGTAGTATGAAAAAGCAGTAGTTGTAAGAGCAGTTGAAGGAGCTCGGGATCCACTTCAAATTCTCTCCTCTCCCACTTCTCCAGCTTGGGAATATTTCCTTCTATTGGCTAGATATCTGTAGTCACAATGCCAGTTCCAATAGAGATAGATGCCCCTCTTTCGAGATCAAAAGCTTCGTTCCTCTTTCCTTAGGCGGGAGAGAAAACAGATATTCGGCTTTCAAGCTTAGCTTAGAAGAAAGAGAGAATTGTAGACGGAAAGAAGAGATTTTCGAAAAGCAGTGATACAGGAAGCAGTTTCCAGTGGAACTATTGACCGAAGAGCCTTACTACCAGAGCTAGTAAGCTAGCGGAAGAGCTCAGCTCCAATCTTACTATAAGTGCTCTTTGATACTCATTGGTAAAGGAAGAAGTCGTACCAGACAAGTTCAATCAGTAATGGCTGTGAGGCACCGAGTCTGAATAGGCATCAACAAGCACATAGATGTCCGAGGCTCGAGGTACTTGAGCAGTTGGCAAGGGGGGAAAGAAGGTTTGGATCGGTTGCTAATTCATTCTCCGTCTCCGGAGAGGTCGCATCGGCAAAAGAAGGGTACTCATCGATCCAATTCCTGCTTCTGTCCCGGATGAAGTTGTTCTTGTTGGTATCATAGATGTGTTCTAAGAACTGGGCAATGCCCTCAAATTCATTGATATCGAAGCATTAACATTCGTGGATGGAAAATGAAAGATGTCGATTCTTTTCTAAAGCTTAGATTGAATAGTTTGAAGCCTCTCGCCACCCCTCTATGATGGGAAACTCCTTATTTTCCTGCTTAGACAGAGAGAGGCCTTGTCAACTACATATTCCAATTAGCATGAAAGTCCTACCTTAGATGATATGCCTCGCTGAGCTCTCTCTTGGGCTGTCTTAACGTGGCTCATTTGACGACTCAGTACATGGATGTCACGACTCTATTGGCATCGAATATCGAATCTTTTCCACGTAAGCTGGTTGTACAAAGTTTGTTTGTTCATACAGGCAGTGTGATTTGGGGATCTTTTGTTTGCTCCGCAAGGTAGCCAGAGCCAGCCAGTTTTTCATTAAACAGGCATTCTAGTCTTCAACTGCAGAAAAGTAGTGCGGAGAACTAGCCAGAATTGTGCCTGCCATCAAATTCGGTGACGCATGGCGGGATTCCTCTACCACTCTATAAATGGAGGCTCAATAAGTGTCTTCTTCATCAAATTCATTCAAATCAAAGAAATTTCGTAATAGCATAGGATGTTGCAACTTCCAACAGGCTTTCCGCAATTGATGCGGAAATGCGTCAAATACAACAGGCGATTAAAAACCGCCGGAGAACTCGAAATTGATTTTGAAGGAATATTCGAGCGGTAGATTCAGCTGCGGCAGACGAACGCATTCGCACTTCCGCAGCAAACATAAGGAATTTGGAGCTAAGGCTGGAAGTGCTGCGGAAGGAGCAGCTCGAACTCATTTCGGAGGCTGTGTCCCGGCTGTCACACTCGGTGACAGGCAGGGAAGACTAGAAAAAAAAAGTAGTTCCTTTATCTTCTTTCTACTTGTTAAGGCCTATCCTTTGACTTATTTCTGTTTCTAAATTCATTAATTTAGCATAACAGAATGCTTTTAAAGCTCTAGTTCTCTAGGAAAGTAAAATGTGGTTGTTTATGTAATTTAGTGTTTTATGTAGTAGTAATTAAGAAATCTTTTGGATTCATGTTTTTTCTCGATTGATAGAAGGACGGATTCTATTGTTTTGAACCTCGCTCGCATAAAGTCGGATTTTAATTTCCATCCAACAATCAGGATGGATAGAAAGACATACCATCTGCCCTTTGATTCTCTGGCCGAGTTGGAATTGCATTTTTAGGGGGAAGAAGTTTTTACATTTACATGAGTAAGTGGGAATTCATAATATAAATTACTGATGCCTACCGGAAAGCTCAGTAGGGGCTGAGCTAGACAAGCAACTGTCAGCCCTCCAAACAAATAGGCAGGGGAGAGATCCTTACCAATACATTATAGATCCGGCTTAAAAGACAAAGCAAAAAGCATCTCTTATATTTATACAAATACAGATATCGATTCTGTGAGCTAGCCCGCTACAGATGATTGCTGCCTTGCACTTCCAACCGGAAGATAAGATGCCAGGGACAAATGACTTAAAAAAACCGAAAATTTTCACAGATCTGCTTAAATAAAAAAGCCGATTTGAGATCGTTTATCCAGGAAAGGCAACATCTATCGCAAACCTGAAACTCGTGATTGAACTAAATCTAAATAAAGGAGGCCATGAAGAAAAGAAGGTTTTTCTCACTACACGAGTAAGAAGTTACTAGCCGCCTATTCTATATCTATAAAGAGAGACGGATTTCGCCTGCCACTCTACCGAGCTAACCAGAGCAGATGAGCATCTCTTTCAAGAAAGGATTGAACAAGTGATTAAACATCTGGCGGGGGAATCGAGCCACTTTTTCAGATGATTTGTGGACGGATGGCCATGCTCAACCGATTGAGAGAGAGAGGCCCATGCTTTCCTTAGTTTGGATTTCGAGAGGTTGGTCCGTTTACCTTGAAAGCGATACAATGGCAGGTTATGAAATACATTCAAATGGATGAATGTGAACGAGATTTATATCCCGCAGGAATTCCCTTTTTTTTTGATGTGATGCTTCTTATTTAGAGTTATTCAAAGACCAAGTTCTCAATCCTATTTTCGATTCTTTGAACTTGGCTTCTTACTATTGAAAAGAGGCCAGACGAAGTAACTAAAGCCCAATGCAGGTTGAACTCTCTTGAATCTAAGCCTCACTACCCTCTTAGAGCGTTACAAGGAATTTTGGGCCTAATGCAAGGCCCCATATGGATTCAGCTTAATAGATTCCGCTTAGGGGTTTATGAGAGATTGATTGATGGACCTAAGCTAAACTTATATATAAGATTGAACCTAAACCAAAGCCTATAGACTGAATTAGGAGAGCAGAGGTTGAATCCAAAACCAGGAAAGCAAGCTATATCGAAGCCCAATGCCAAGCAAAGCCCTAGACTACAAGTGAAGAAATTGGGTTCCACTAAGCGCCCTTAACCCGACACAAGATGGGACCCTATTAGGTAGGATAGTGGGCTTAGTCAGCCCAACATAGGTTGTCCACCAAAAAGGGGAAGTTCCCGTGATTTAAGGTTTCTGGATATCCTACCCTAAGACGAGAGGGTTGGGCTTAGAACAAGACCCATCGGTGGATAAGATCACATCTTCATAACAAAAGGTGTACACGTTCGGCCTCACTCAAGGTAATGGGCCAAACCTAACGAGTCCAAACAAATTGGATCTTATTGTATGACAAAACCACAGATTGGGCTTAATATTCAAGGCCCAGAAAAGATGGGTTGAATCCAGAAAGCCTTACCGCTCTTATTCCGCAGCCTTTAGCACATAGCAGTCGACGCAGAAGAGAGCAGCCCTACAAAATAGTAAAACTTCCTTCCTGTGATGTTAGTATTCGTATTACATACACTGATGTAAGTGGAATCAATCACCTAAATGACATGATTCAACTGCCAGTGAGATTAGGAGCTTCCTGAGAAGAGTAAGTTGAATCATGTAAATAGCATGATTCCTCAGCTGAAGCATTGTTTAAACACTGAAAGAGTGATATTAGAATATACCTGAGAAGGAAGAAAGTTGAATCAGCAAAATGGCATGATTCAACAACTGATGAATTGTTTGTTGAATCATCCAATTCGCGCTCGCTCTAAAAAATAGACTATCCACAGTATAAATAGAGAATCAACAAGAACTGCCATTTGCCAGAAAACTCTTCTTTCGATAATAAATCAATCCTTACACTCAAAGAGATTTCTAAAACAAACAATGGCTGGAGAATTCAGACTACACCAACTTTTCTCTAAAATAGAGAAAGAAGAAAAATGGATACAGGAGCGCAAGGAACTCCTTAGAAGGTTATGGAAAAAACTTCCAACAGACACTCCACTCAGGGAAGCAGAGCTCAGGCTCAAAGCCCTACGGGAAGAGCAGAACTCTCTTGTGAGAGAAATGACATTAAAACACCGAGGTAACGGAAGTGAAGGCAACTCAACAGGAGGAATAATAAGAGGAGCACAGGGAGAAAATGGAAGGAACAGGAGAGAAGAATAAGAATGAGTTTATTTTAGCCAATTGTTAGTTATATTTGAAATGTAGTGCCTGTTCTGTAAGCTCTCTTATAGGATCTCCCTTTGTTATTTTTTATAAAAAATATATAAAAATAGGTTATTCCTATGAGTAATGTTCCGAAATCATTTATAATTTATATCAAAACAAAACTCCCAGGATAAAATAAATTAGAGTTTCTAAATGCTTTGAATCAATATTCATTGGAGGTTATCATGGTGTATACACTTGGTAGTGTCGTAAATAGTGTACAATCAGAGTTTCCTGCTGTTCGCCTATCTACTCTGGTTGAGCATCTTGATTCCCTCATTAGAACGCATGCTCGTTTGATGAAAGATCGCAGGTGTGGCTCCTTCCTATGGTCTCTACTGCCAACTCGTTTCACTCCAGTTTACCGTAGCAACTACAGCAAGCTGACTAGCTCCCTGGCTCGTATGACTAGCTCGCTTACTTTACTTTCACTCAACAGCCTAGCTCTAACAAGCCAACTCCGTTCCTAGTTTCGCTACCCTGCTTTAGCCTCCCCCCTTATAACGAGCAAGTAAGTATACTAGCTGAGCTAGCCGCATTCCTAGTTACTACTTAGTAGCCTTATTTCACTTACAGCTATCTAAGACATTCAGGGGCTGTGTAACTGCTGTTAGAACGCTTCGTTACGGATGTCGAAAAGTGAAGATTGGTTCTGTGCTGCTGGATTGGATAAAGGGTTGTTTCGTCGATAGCATTATCTGATGTGGGATGCGTAGTAGCTGTTGTCACAGTAGGGGTCCCTAAGGCGGGAATTGTCCTAAAGTAGCCATAGCGTTGATTGCTCTCCTTGTTCTATTGTATGGGCGAATTATCTTAACGAAAGCCTTCTTTTTGGCCCTCGTGTGAGGGTTTGTGTCTATCCGCTGTTAAATGACTTCACTTAATAGAGTCCTAAGGGCAGTCTCTTTGAGAAGGGGCCGTATTCGTTTTGATTAGCTGTCCCATGGAAAGGACTAAGTATTGGCTGTTGGCATGTCCGAGCTAAGATCGGTTGAGGCGGGTAAGGTTGCCTAGCTTACTTGGTAAAGGACTCCTTTCTTTAGTTTAGCGGTCATGGATCGATTCTAGTCACTTGTATACCCCTATTCTCAGAGTTCACGTTCTGATCTAGCAAATCGACTTTTCAGATGAGTTCCATAGTTTTGGACAGGACAGGTGGGAACCAGGAGGTAAAGCGTTTGTTAAAGCAATCGGGCACTAGCTTGTGTACTAGCCTGTTAAGGGAAAAAGGGGGGTACTTTAGGCTGCTAAGTAGAAGCTATAGTAGAAGCTATAGGCGAAGACTTTCGCGCTTTGCTCTTAAGTAAGGTGGAAGCTAGCTACTTGCTTGTTAAAGGTGCTTGCCCGCGGCTATTCGTAGATCTGGAGTTCTGCCCTATAGCCGTGCTACTTTCAATCCTTAGAAGCGGGTATTAGGTTCCCGGGTGCCTATCTATCTCATAGCTCTTACTGTGCTTTCTGGATACCTTTCCATGCTTTAACAAGCCAGCTACGCACCTTGCTCTTATAAGCTAGTAGCTTCTATTTGGGAATAAGCTGGAAGTCAAGTAGTATGAGTTGAAGTGAAGGGCGCTAGTAAGTAATAAGCGGAACACTGTTGGCTGAACAAAAGACGTATGACTTGAGAAAGTAAGATCTCCGATCTGTTGTCGGGAAAAGGAGCTCCCATGGTACTTTAGAATAAGAAAAATAGGGACTAATAGGAGAATGCAAATAATAGGTCTTCCCTATTTGAGCAAGGTTTGAAAGGCCTTCGGGATATCGCAAATGTTGTCCAAAACTCCAACTAGCCTCATCAACATTAACGAATCCCGTGCTATCAATAAATAAGAGGAGTCATCTTCTCTTTAAGAGTTCCTTATCTCTTTTCAAGGTAAGGAGTGAAAGAGCGATTGATTGATTACACACGTATACGTAATCATCTAGGATATCCTCATATTCTGAACTCTTATCAGAGCTATGTCCTCTTTCTACCGCCTCCCTTTCCTATTCATTCATTAGCTATCTCTTAACCTTGCCTAAGGGCTGCGCTGAGGAATTTATTCTTCTCTCCAAGCCTATGTGGACGATTTCTCCGGGCTAGGGGGCTCCCCTACCATCCCGTCAGCCTCGGACAAAGACACAAAGACATCACCTGCTACGACTAAGGGCACTCGTTTTCGGCATAAGAGAACAACATCTTGCTGCGCTACGCTACCTTCCTTCTGTAGAAGCCTTACTCGAAACGTCTTTAGACACAATGATGGTTCCGGTGGAAATTGTCCAAGACAGGACCTGGGTTAGTGGTTCGGGTTTCTTCCTTCCTACAACTTCTCCCTTCGCCCCTCTCCCCGCTCTACTTTCTTATCGGAAGGAGGTCTTCTCGGACGGTCGCGTACTCTTCATCGAATACAAAGAAAGTGCAATAAAGATTCATGATGCAGGTCTTCTATGGCTGCTATTGAGCTTTCTTTGGGACTGATTTCTCACGGGGACTAGTGTCCAATCAATCTTTTGTAGCTGTAGCTTTATCAACCGCTCCTTCGGGGCATGTGGCTACTAATATAGAAAGGTACGTGGGCCGGTCTTGGGGATAAAGAAAGACTCAGTAACCAGGGATTAGGCCCTCTTCATGACCAATGAGTCTCGAGCCTTTAGGCAACCCATACGAGTCAGAGTTCCAAGCAATAGAAACTCGAGAAAAGCTCATTCCTCTACTCTTCTTTTATTGGTTGGTCTGAGAGTTCATGCATGGATACGTCGAGTCCCTGACCATTGACCAGGTCGGTTAGAGAGAGCCAAAGAGTTCGTATCCACTTACCTGCTATACAGGGCATAAAACCGTTCACCACTATCAAATTCCTTTTAACATCTGTATCTTTATTTGAATCTTCTATCATAGATAAATAAACCCTTCCTGAGTAGGATGGATTAGACTTTTTATACTTTTTAAAATACTAATAAAAGGGAGCTTTCACTCACCCGAACGGAGTCGAACCATCACAGCCTTTCCTCGGCTCACTTCCCTTAGAGTGGGGAATCAAAGGACTAAGATCAGTCTATTGCGGTGAAAAAAGATAGAGTTATTAGCTTTATTCCCCTTCGAACTTGACTATCTGGCATCACAGCCTATTCCGACAACGTGCCAAGCTCGAAAGGAATCGCCTTTTTCTTTTCTCTAGCCTTTCGGCTTCCGCTCCTATTTGAATTTCATTACCTACCTCGATGTGTTCTTTTGTTCACTATTTAGGTAGACTTTTCAGAGAGTTCTTTTTCTAGGAGTTTGCGGATTGATTCCCTGAGTCTTCGATGAAGAAGACTCTTTCCAAAGAAGGACTAGTCTCATTGAATGAGAAATCCCTATTCCTAGGGGAAGTTCTGCTCGTTTCACTTCCTCAGTTGAGTGATAAAGAAGAAGATTGGCTGCTTCCAGGCATTCTAATGAAGTTCTATTATTCTCAAGGGTAGACCCTGGTTTTTTATCTACGTCCAATTCCTGGCTCAAGAGTCACTGCCCCCTCCCAATCAGCCGGGAAGAATCTCATAGTCAAGGAGAAGGGGGAAGAACGAAGGCAAGCGAAGAAGCAGTCATTGACGAAAAGAAGCTGCAAGAGAATCTATCCTCTTCTTTCTAAACCGCAAATAGAACGTCTCACACCCACCAGGGGTCACTCAAGCGGGAACTCTGCCAGCTCCTGTCATCTCAAGTTTCACATTTGCTATGATAGGAAAAAAACTAGGGTAGTTCGAGTGGTGCTAGAAGGACTTAAGGGCAGGAAAGACTGAGGTTGTGGTATACCTGTCTTCCTTTTGAGATGCCCGGCTTATCTATATCCAATAGGAAATAAGAGAAGGAATTGAACTACTTGCTTAGTCCCGCAGACTCAAAATCATCAAAGTTCTAAGGTTCGAAGCCAGATTTTATCAAAGATTCTGTAAGAGTGGGAATGACCCTCTGGCTGCGTTAATAAGTAAATTAGCTTCCCTGCCTCTTAGATCTGAGG